AATTAAATTATTTATATAAAAATTATTAATTATGGGCTAATACTAATTAAACTTTAATATATATATTAAAAAAAATTAAAAGGAGGTAAGAATTTTTTTTAAAAAAAAAAAAAATTTTTTAAAAAAAAAATTTTATGAAAAAAAAATCAAAAAATTAAAAAATTAAAAAAAATTAAAAAAAAAATTAAAAGTATAGAATTAAAAAATTTCCATTTTAAAAGTAAAATACTCTACAATTTACAGGCATATTAAAAAATTAATTAATAAAAATAATATAAATATATTAAATATTTAATATATATATATATATAAATAATATATAAATCTTTAGCTTAATAAAATATAATTTTATAATATATTTCTATTTATATTGAATTATAATTGATTTATAATTAAATTAATTTTTATAATAATATTACTGAAAGAAATGAGGGAAAATAATAAAAATTTATTAATGTTTATTAAATATATAATATAAAAAAAAAAAAAAAAAAATCTATGCAAAAAATTAATTGAATAGATAAATTTTTTATATTTTTTATAATTTATTATAAATTTATTTTACATATAAATTTTAGTGTTAAATTTTAATTATTTTAATAATAATTAATTGATTTACATAGTAATTAAAATTAAAAATTTAAGAAATTAAGATTTAGTAATATTTAAATTAATAACTAATTTTGTGCCAGCAGTTGCGGTTAAACAAAAGTTAAATTAAATTATTTCAGGATTATAATAAATAATTAAAATTAATATAAATAATAAATTATTAAGTGAAATTTTAATTTATATAAAAATTATTTTAAATTTATGATTTAATAAATTTTACATTAAACTAGGATTAGATACCCTATTATTAAAAATTTAATTAAAAATACTAAAATAGTAAATAATTAATTATTGAAACTTAAATAATATGGCGGTATTTTAGTTCATTTAKAGGAATCTGCTTAGTAATTGATAATCCACGAATAAATTTACTTAATTTATAATTTTGTATATCATTGTTAAAAAAATATTTTTAAATAAATATAATATTTTAAAATTTATAATAAAATTTAATTCAGATCAAGATGCAGATTATAATTAAGTTAGGGTGGATTACAATAAATATATTTATACGGAAAAATTTTTGAAAAATTAATTGAAGGTGGATTTAAATGTAATTTTAATTAGTTTATTAAAATGATTAAAAATTGAAATATGTACATATTGCMCGTCACTTTCATTTAAAAATTGAAATAAGTCGTAACAAAGTAGAGGTACTGGAAAGTGTTTCTAGAATGAACAAATTAGAGCTTGTGAAAGTATTTCATTTACATTGAAAAGAAATTAATATGATTAATTAATTTGAGGGGGGAAATTAATTAAATATAAGTAATAAAAAAATTTTTAATATTGGGGGGTATTAAAGTATTTTTTTAAGAAAAAATAATTAATTTTATATAGAATTAGTATTGAAAAAGAAATTTGAAATAAATGAAATAAAAATTAAAAATAAAGTAATTTTAATTTAATGTATCTTGTGTATCAGAGTTTATTAAAAAATATTTTTTATAAAAAAAAATCTCGAATTTAAAAGAGTTAATTGATTAAAAAAGTTAATGTAGAATAATTATTTTTAATAATCAATTTGAAATGAAATGTTAATCGTTTTTAAATATATCTAGTTATTTTAGAAAAAAATTTAATTTAAAATTTAAAAAATTTTATTAATAAGTATAATTATTAATAAAATATTTAAAATTAAATATATTAAGGGATAAGCTTTAATATAAAAATTTATAATTAAATAAAATAAAAATTAGAATTTTAAGATTTATATTGTTTATAAATTATAATTTATTATAAAAAAATTTAATGAAAAATAAAATTTAAAATTAAAAATTTAATTTTTTATAAATAAATAATTTTTAATAAAAGAAAATTATAAATAATGATAAAATTAGTATAAAAATAAAAATAATATTTAAATATTAAAAATTAAATTAAAGGAATTCGGCAAAAATTTATATTCACTTGTTTATCAAAAACATGTCTTTTAGATAATAATTTAAAGTCTAATCTGCCCACTGATAAAATTATTAAAGGGCTGCAGTATATTGACTGTACAAAGGTAGCATAATCAATAGTCTTTTAATTGAAGACTTGTATGAAAGATTTAATGAGATATAAACTGTCTCTAATTTAAAAATAGAAATTAATTTTTTAGTTAAAAAGCTAAAATAAATTTAAAAGACGAGAAGACCCTATAGAGTTTTATATTAAAATTATTTAAGATTATATTTATAATTAATGATTAAAAATAAAATTAATATTTTATTGGGGTGATAAAAAAATTTAATTAACTTTTTTTAAAAATTTAAAACATAAATAAGTGAATAATTGATCCATAATTTATGATTAAAAGAAAAAATTACCTTAGGGATAACAGCGTAATATTTTTTTTTAGTACAAATAAGAAAAAAAGTTTGCGACCTCGATGTTGGATTAAGATAAAATTTAAATGCAAAAGTTTAAAATTTTGATCTGTTCGATCATTAAAATCTTACATGATCTGAGTTCAAACCGGTGTGAGCCAGGTTGGTTTCTATCTTTAAAATAATGAAATATTTTAGTACGAAAGGATCAAATATTTTTAATAATTAAAATTTATGAATATTATTAATTTAAATTATAGGCTATTTTGACAGAAAAATGTGATGATTTTAGAAGTCGTAAATATATAATTTATATTATATAAGTAGTAAATGATAAATAAGGATTTTAATAATATTTTTATTGGTATTTTAATTTTATTAATTGGGGTTTTAATTGGGGTTGCTTTTTTAACATTATTAGAACGAAAAGTTTTAGGTTATATTCAAATTCGAAAAGGTCCTAATAAAATAGGAATAATAGGAATTTTACAACCATTTTGTGATGCTATTAAATTATTTTCTAAAGAACAAGTATATTTAAATTATTCTAATTATTTTTCATTTTATTTTTCACCTATTATTAGATTTACATTATCTTTAATAATTTGGATAATAATTCCTTATATATTTAATATAATTGTATTTAATTTAGGATTATTATTTTTTTTATGTTGTACTAGAGTAGGAGTTTATACTTTATTAATTGCTGGGTGATCCTCAAATAGAAATTATTCATTATTAGGGGGTTTACGTGCGGTAGCTCAAACAATTTCATATGAAGTAAGATTATCTTTAATTTTAATATCTAGACTTGTTTTAATTATAGATTTTAATATAATTAAATTTATAGAATATCAATCTTTAATTTGATTATTATTGATAATATTTCCTTTAAGTATATGTTTTTTATCTTCATTAATAGCTGAAACTAATCGAACTCCTTTTGATTTTGCTGAGGGAGAAAGAGAGTTAGTTTCAGGATTTAATATTGAATATAGAAGAGGGGGATTTGCTTTAATTTTTTTAGCTGAATACTCAAGAATTTTATTTATAAGTTTATTATTTGTTATTATTTATATGGGGGGTTATAGATTAAATTTAATATTTTATTTAAAATTAGTATTTTTATCATTTTTTTTTATTTGGGTTCGAGGAACTTTACCTCGGTATCGTTATGATAAATTAATATATTTATGTTGAAAAAGATATTTACCTTTATCTTTAAATTATTTATTATTTTTTATAGGATTAAAAATGATTTTAATTTATAAAATAAATTTAGTATAAATTAATAGAATATTTATTCTTTCTTAAGTTTTCAAAACAAATGCTTATATACAAGCTCATTAATTAAAATTATAAGTTAAAAATTAATTTATCTCAGATTTTATTTAAAATTGGATTAAAAATAAAATATAAAAAATAAAGTAAAGAAAGAATTTGACCTGTGATAATATAGGGGGCTTCTACTGATCGAGCTCCAATTCATGTTAAAAGAATAATAATAGAAATTAATGATCAAAATAAAATTTGGTTAATAGGATAAAATTGAATACCTTGAATTTTTTTATTAAAGGTAAAAGGTAAAATTATTAGAATTAAAATTGATATAACTAAAGCAATTACTCCTCCTAATTTATTAGGGATTGATCGTAAAATAGCATAAGCAAATAAAAAGTATCATTCAGGTTGAATGTGAATAGGGGTAACTAAGGGATTTGCTGGGATAAAATTATCAGGGTCTCCTAGTAAATAAGGATTAATTAAAGATAGGAAAGTTAAAATAGAAATTAAAATAATAAATCCAATTAAATCTTTAAAAGTAAAAAATGGATGAAATGGAATTTTATCTAAATTTCTATTAATTCCTAAAGGGTTATTTGATCCTGTTTGGTGTAAAAATAATAAATGAATTATAGTTAATATAAGGATAATAAATGGAAATAAAAAATGAAAAGTATAAAATCGAGTTAAGGTAGCATTATCTACAGCAAATCCACCTCAAATTCAATTTACTAATATTGTCYCTAAATAAGGAATTGCTGAAAGTAAATTAGTAATAACTGTGGCTCCTCAAAAAGATATTTGACCTCAAGGAAGTACATAACCTATAAATGCTGTTGCTATTAATAAGAATAAAATAATAACACCAATTATTCAAGTAAATTTTAAATTAAAAGATTCATAATAAATTCCTCGACCAATATGGAAATAAATACAAAAAAAAAAAAATGATGCTCCATTAGCATGTAGTGTTCGAATTAATCAACCATAATTAACATTTCGACAAATATAATTAACGCTATAAAAAGCTAATTCAATATTAGCTGTATAGTATATAGTTAAAAATAATCCTGTAAGAATTTGAATTATTAAACATAAAGCTAATAAAGATCCGAAATTTCATCAGGATGAAATATTAGATGGAGAAGGTAAATCAATTAAAGAACCATTAATAATTTTAATAACTGGATGAGTTTTACGAATAGGTTTGAATAAATTTATCATTAGTTTAATTATAAGATCGTAAAGGTCCAAAAAAAATATTTGTAATTTTTACAATTGCTACTAAAGTAATGAATAAATAAATAATTATTATTAATATTAATAAATAAGTATGATTATTATATAATTTAGAAAGATTAAAGTTAAATTCATTATTAAAAAATAAAAATGAATTAAAAAAATTATTTATTTCATCATTAAAAGAAAAATTTATTCAAAATAAATTATTTTTAAATAAAAATCTAAAAATTAAGATAAGAAATAAATATGAAAATAAAAATTTAAAAATAATATGAATTTTGAATAATTCATTTGCTGCAATTCTTGAAACATAAATAAATAATACTAATAATCCTCCTAAAAATACTAGAAAAAGAATATAAGAAAATCAGTAAGTATTAATTAATATCCCAGATAATAAACAAATAAAAAAAGTTTGAATTAAAATTAATAATCCTATAGCTAAAGGATGGTTAATAAAATATAATAGAATTGAAATAGAAATTAATATAAAAGAAATAAATATTTTTAAGATATCAAAGAATAGTTTATAAAAATAATAATTTTGGAGATTATAGATAAAGAAATTCTTTTTCTTTGAAGTTTTTAAAGAAAAATTCTTATTTTTGATTTACAAGACCAAAGTTTTTTATTAAACTATAAAAACTTAAAATAAATGTTAAATATAAGATTAATTATTGTTATTATATTTATAGTAGGTAATATAATTTTTGTGTCTAAACATAAACATTTATTAATTGTTTTAATAAGATTAGAATTTATAGTATTAAGAATTTTTTTTTTGATAATAATATATTTAATAATAATTAATTATAATATATATATATTAATAGTATTTTTAGTTTTTTCAGTTTGTGAAGGAGCTTTAGGATTATCTATTTTAGTTTCAATAATTCGAACACATGGAAATGATTATTTTCAAAGTTTTAATTTAATTTAAATGATAAAATTTTTATTTTTATTAATTTTTATAATACCTTTATGTTTAAAAAAAAATATATTTTGATTGGTTCAAATATTATTATTATTTATGGCAATAATATTTATAAATATATCTATGACCATTATAAATTTTAGAAATTTAAGCTATAATTTGGGGTGTGATATAATTTCTTATGGTTTAATTTTATTAAGAATTTGAATTGGAAGTTTAATAATTATATCTAGAGAGAGTTTGTATAAAAATAATTTTTATTGTAATTTATTTTTAATAAATATTATTTTTCTAATAATAATATTATATTTAACTTTTAGAGTAATAAATTTATTTTTATTTTATTTATTTTTTGAAAGAAGATTAATTCCAACTTTAATATTAATTATTGGTTGAGGGTATCAACCTGAACGAATTCAGGCTGGGATATATTTATTATTTTATACTTTATTAGCTTCTTTACCTTTATTAATGGGAATTTTTTATGTATATAAAAATATAAATTATATAATAATATATTTTATAAAATTTTATGATTATAATTTATTATTATTATATTTAAGATTAATTATAGCTTTTTTAGTAAAAATACCTATATATTTTGTTCATTTATGATTACCAAAAGCTCATGTAGAAGCCCCAATTTCAGGGTCAATGATTTTAGCTGCTGTTATGCTAAAATTAGGAGGTTATGGTCTTTTACGAGTTATAATTATTTTACAAAAAATTAATATAAAAATAAGATTTATTTGAATTACTATTAGATTAATTGGAGGATTTTATATTAGATTAAAATGTTTTTGCCAAATTGATATAAAATCTTTAATTGCTTATTCTTCAGTGGCTCATATAAGAGTGGTAATTGGAGGGGTTATAACTATAAATTATTGGGGCTATATTGGCTCTTATATTTTAATAATTGGTCATGGTTTATGTTCTTCTGGAATATTTTGTTTGTCTAATATAAATTATGAACGATTAAATAGTCGTAGATTATTTATTAATAAAGGTTTAATAAATTTTATACCTTCAATAAGATTATGATGATTTTTATTAATATCTTCAAATATAGCTGCTCCTCCTTCATTAAATTTAATAGGGGAAATTAGATTAATTAATAGTTTAGTAAGATGATCTTGAATAAGAATAATTATATTAATTATAATTTCATTTTTTAGAGCTGGCTATAGATTATACTTATATTCTTATACTCAGCATGGAAAATATAATTTAGGTATTTATAGATTTTATGGGGGTACTTCTCGTGAATATTTAATTTTAATATTACATTGATTACCTTTAAATATTATAGTTTTAAAAATTGATTTTAGAATAATTTGATTTTACTTAAATAATTTAAATATAAAATATTGATTTGTGGAGTCAAATATATGAATAATTCATTTTAAGTCATTAATAAATTTAATATTTGTTTTATTAGATTTTTTTTTTTATTTTTTTTTATATTAATTAATTTTTTTATAATAATTTATTTTATTACAATAAATATAGTTATTTTTTTAGAGTGGGAAATTGTTTCTTTTAATTCGGTTAGAGTTGTTATATCTATTTTACTAGATTGAATATCTTTATTATTTATAATATTTGTATCTCTAATTTCTTCTTCAGTGATTTTTTATAGAAAAAGATATATAAGTTCAGAATTAAATTTAAATCGATTTATTATTTTAGTATTATTATTTGTATTTTCTATAATTTTGTTGATTATTAGTCCTAATATAATTAGAATTTTTCTAGGTTGAGATGGGTTAGGTTTAGTTTCTTATTGTTTAGTAATTTATTATCAAAATATTAAATCTTATAATGCTGGGATATTAACAGCTCTTTCAAATCGAATTGGGGATGTTATGATTTTAATATTAGTTTCTTGAATATTAAATTATGGAAGTTGAAATTATATTTTTTACATAAATTTTATATCAAATGATTTTTCTATAAAGATTATTGGAGGTTTAGTTATTATTGCTGCTATAACAAAAAGAGCTCAGATTCCATTTAGTTCTTGATTACCAGCGGCCATAGCTGCTCCTACTCCAGTTTCAGCTTTAGTTCATTCTTCTACTTTAGTAACTGCTGGGGTTTATTTATTAATTCGATTTAATAATTTATTAATTGATATAGTTTTTTTTAAATTTTTATTATTATTGTCTGGATTAACTATAATAATAGCTGGAATTTGTGCTAATTATGAATTTGATTTAAAAAAAATTATTGCTTTATCAACTTTAAGACAATTAGGGTTAATAATAAGAATTTTAAGAATAGGATTTTATGATTTAGCTTTTTTTCATTTGTTAACTCATGCTATATTTAAAGCTTTATTATTTATATGTGCTGGAGTATTAATTCATATAATGAATAATAATCAAGATATTCGAATAATAGGAGGGATTAGTTTGTATGTTCCTTTAACTTCTTTATGTATAAATATTTCTAATTTAGCTTTATGTGGAATTCCATTTTTGGCTGGATTTTATTCTAAAGATATAATTTTAGAAATAGTTAGAATAAGAAATTTAAATTTATTAATTTTTTATTTATATTATTTTTCTACTGGACTAACAATATTTTATACCATTCGATTATTAATATATTTAATAGTAAATGATTATAATTTATTAAGAATTTATAATTTATATGATGAAGATTATGTTATATTAAAAAGTATATTAGTATTATTATTTATAAGATTAGTTTCAGGGAGATTTCTAAGATGATTAATTTTTTATTATCCTTATATAATTTATTTACCGATTTCTTTAAAAATAATGGTAGTTTATGTAAGTTTAATAGGGATAATATTGGGGATTTTAATTAGAAATATAAATATTTATTCTTTAAATAAATATCTTATATTTTATGATTTAAGAATATTTATAACATTAATATGATTTATACCAAATTTATCAACTTATGGGTTGAATTATTATTTTTTAAAATTAGGTCAAATTTTAAATAAGAAAATTGACATAGGATGAAGAGAAGTTTATAGAGGTCAGGGCATATATAAAATTGTTAAGTTTTATTCTTTAATTAATATAATTTATCATATAAATAATTTTAAAATTTATTTATTTAGATTTATTTTATGGATAATAATTTTTATTATTTTAATTATAATTTATTTAAATAGCTTAAAGAGAGTATAATATTGAAGATATTAGGGTGATTAATATAATCTTTAAATATAAATTTTATTTACAAAAAAAAATTTTTTATTTTTACAATGAAAATGTAAAGTTTTAATTAAACTATATAAATAAGAAATATTAATGAAATAAATCACTATAAATTAAGTTAGCAGCTTAATTATTATATATATTTCTAATTGGAATTTGTAATTCAATTTTATCATTAACAGTGATATACCTCTAATTTGGTTTCAATTAATAAATAAGGAGTTTATAAACTCTATCTTTTAAGTCGAAATTAAATGMAAATTGCTTCTTATTTAAGATAAATTGATATTTCAATATTATTTGAATGCAAATCAAATGTTTTAAGATAAACTATAATCCTAATTTACTCAATTTAATATATTTTGATTTCATTCATGATAAAGACCTACTAGTAAAATAATAATAAAAAAAAAATTGATTTTAAATCAAGAAATAAAATTAATTATAAGGAATATAGGGATTATTGGTAAAATTAAAACAATTTCTACATCAAAAATTAAAAAAATTACTGTGATTAGAAAAAAATGTAATGAAAATGGGATTCGAGCTAAAGATTTAGGGTCAAATCCACATTCAAATGGGGAACATTTTTCTCGATCAAGAAAAGATTTTTTAGAAATGAAAAATGAGATTATTATGAAAGTGTTAGAAATAATAATTATAATAAAAGTTAAAATTAAAATTAAATTTATTATTTATATTAAAAAAAAATTAAACTTTTTGATTGGAAGTCAAATATACTAAATATATTATATAAATAGTTAATTTCCTCATCAATAAATTGAGATATAGAGGAATAATCATACTACATCAACAAAATGTCAATATCAAGCAGCTGCCTCAAATCCAAAATGATGTGTATTAGAAAAATGATTATTTAAGTGACGAATAAAACAAGTTAATAAAAAAATAGTTCCAATAATTACATGAAGACCGTGAAATCCAGTTGCTATAAAAAATGTTGAACCATAAATTCTATCTGCAATTGTAAAAGGGGCTTCAATATATTCATAAGCTTGAAGAATTGTGAAATAAATACCTAAAAAAATAGTGAAAAATAAACTTTGAGAGGTTTGAGAATAATTATTTTCTATTAAAGCATGATGAGCTCAAGTAACAGTAATTCCTGAAGTAATTAAAATAATAGTATTAAGTAATGGAATTTGAAATGGATTAAATGGGATAATACCAATAGGGGGTCATATTGAACCGATTTCAATATTAGGGGATAAACTACTATGAAAAAAAGCTCAAAAAAATGACACAAAGAAAAAAATTTCTGAAATAATAAATAAAATTATTCCTCAACGAAGACCTTTAGTAACTAAAATTGTATGTTTACCTTGGAATGTACCTTCTCGGCAAATATCTCGTCATCATTGATATATAGTTAGTAATACAATAATATAACCTAAAATAATTAAATTTAATTCAAAATTATGGAATCATTTTACTAATCCTGTAACAAGAGTTATTACTCCAATAGCTCCTGTTAAAGGTCAAGGTCTATAATCTACTAAATGATATGGATGATTATGATTAAGAGACATTAATAATTAGTTGATTTCACTAGAATAAAGAGTACTTAAAATAGTAATTACATATGATTGAATAACTGCAACTGCAGATTCTAGAATTAATAAAAGAATTTGAATAAAAATTAAAAATCCTAGTAAATAATTAGGTATATTAATTCCAGTATTACTTAATAAAGTTAATAGTAAATGTCCAGCAATTATATTAGCTGTAAGACGAACTGCTAAAGTTCCTGGTCGAATAATATTTCTAATTGTTTCAATTAATACTATGAAAGGTATTAAAATAGATGGAGTTCCCTGGGGAATTATATGAATAAATATATGTTGGGTATTATTAATTCATCCATAAATTATAAATCTAAGTCATAATGTTAAAGACAATGATAGAGAAATATTTAAATGACTAGTTCTAGTAAAAATATAGGGGAATAATCCTAAAAAATTATTAAATAAAATAAAGAAAAATAGTGAAATGAAAATGAAAGTTGATCCATTAAAACTATTAGATCCTAATAAAGTTTTAAATTCTTGATGTAATTTACTTGAAATAAAATTTCATAAAATAAAATGACGATTAGGAATTAATCAAAAAGAATAGGGAATAAATAATAATCCAATAAAAGTTCTAATTCAATTAATTGATAAATTAAATAAATTAGTAGAAGGATCAAAAATTGAGAATAAATTATTTATCATTTTCATAAAAAATTATTTTTAAAATTAATATTTTTATTTTTAGAATTATTGTTATTATTATTTTTATAATTAAAAATAAAATAATTTATAATATTAAATATAATAAAAATACTAATAAAAAAAATTAATGAAAAAATTCAATTAATAGGTATTATTTGAGGAATAAAAGAATATTACTATAAAGTAATAATTTAAATTTGACATATTTATGTTATAGTTTAACTAATTCTTTCATTAGAAGTAGGTGCTAATTTACTATATAATGGTTTAAGAGACCAGTACTTGCTTTCAGTCATCTAATGAAGAATAATTATTAATTCAATTAATAAAATTTTTAATTGAAATACTTTCAATAACAATTGGTATAAAACTGTGATTAGCCCCACAAATTTCTGAGCATTGACCATAAAAAATTCCTGGTCGATTAATATAGAAGCTTGTTTGATTTAATCGACCAGGATTAGCATCAACCTTAACTCCTAATGAAGGTACAGTTCAAGAATGAATTACATCAGTAGCTGTAATTAAAATTCGAATTTGATTATTTATAGGTAAAATAATTCGATTATCAACATCTAATAAGCGAAAATTATTTAAGTTATCTTCATTTTGAATTATATATGCATCGAATTCAACATTATTAAAATCTGAATATTCATAACTTCAATATCATTGATGACCAATTGATTTAATGGTAATTAAAGGATTATTAAGTTCATCTAATAAGTATAAAAGACGAAGGGAAGGTAAAGCAATAAAAATAAGAGTAATTGCAGGTAAAATCGTTCAAATTAATTCAATTGTTTGTTCTTCTAAAAGAAATCGATTGATATATTTATTAAAAAATAAGCTAATTATTAAATAAGAAACTAAAATTGTAATTATAATTAAAATAATTAAGGTATGATCATGAAAAAAAATAATTTGTTCTATTAATGGAGAAGCTCTATTTTGATAATTAATATTAGATCATGTTGCCATATTCTAAAAAAAGGATAATCCTTTATAAATGGGGTTTAAATCCATTACATATAATCTGCCATATTAGAAATTTCTTAAAATAGGTAATTCATTATAAGAATGTTCAGCTGGAGGAAGATTTTGATATCATTCAATTGATGATGATATATTTAATGAAAAGATAATTAAACGTTGATTAATTATAGATTCTCAAATAATTAATACTATAATAATTATTGAAAATAATGAAATATAAGAACCAAAAGAAGAAATAATATTTCAGGAAATAAATCTATCAGGATAATCAGAATAGCGACGAGGTATACCAGCTAAACCTAAAAAATGTTGAGGAAAGAAAGTTAAATTAACTCCAATAAATATGGAAATAAATTGAATTTTTAATAAATAAGGACTTATAGATAAACCTGTAAATAGGGGGTATCAATGAATAAATCCTCCGAAAATAGCAAATACAGCTCCTATAGATAACACATAATGAAAATGAGCCACAACATAGTAAGTATCATGTAAAGTGATATCAATAGATGAATTGGCTAAAACTACACCTGTTAATCCTCCTACTGTAAATAAAAAAATAAATCCTAATCTTCATAATATAGAAGGACTATAATTAATTTGTGTTCCATGCAGAGTGGCTAATCAACTAAAAATTTTAATACCTGTAGGAACAGCAATAATTATAGTAGCTGAAGTAAAATAAGCTCGAGTATCAATATCTATTCCTACAGTAAATATATGATGGGCTCATACAATAAATCCAAGTAATCCGATTGCTATTATTGCATAAATTATTCCTAAATAACCAAAAGTTTCTTTTTTACCTCTTTCCTGTGAAATTATATGAGAAATTATTCCAAAGCCAGGTAAAATTAAAATATAAACTTCTGGGTGACCAAAGAATCAAAATAAATGTTGATAAAGAATTGGATCTCCTCCTCCTGCTGGATCAAAAAAAGAAGTATTTAAATTACGATCAGTTAAAAGTATAGTAATAGCCCCAGCTAAAACAGGTAAAGATAATAATAAAAGAAGTGCAGTAATACCGACTGATCAAACAAATAGGGGTATTTGATCAAATGATATTTTATTGATTCGTATATTAATAATAGTTGTAATAAAATTAATAGCCCCTAAGATTGAAGAAATACCGGCTAAATGAAGAGAAAAAATAGCTAAATCAACAGATGATCCACCATGGGCAATATTAGAGGAAAGGGGGGGATAAACTGTTCATCCTGTTCCTGCTCCATTTTCTACAATGCTTCTAGAAATTAATAAAATTAATGATGGGGGAAGAAGTCAAAATCTTATATTATTTATTCGGGGGAAAGCTATATCTGGAGCTCCTAATATTAATGGAACTAATCAATTACCAAATCCTCCAATTATAATAGGTATTACTATAAAAAAAATTATAATAAAAGCGTGAGCAGTTACAATAGTATTATAAATTTGATCATCTCCAATTAAAGATCCTGGATTACCTAATTCAGTTCGAATTAATAAACTAAGAGATGTACCTACTATTCCTGCTCAAATTCCAAAAATAAAATATAAAGTTCCAATATCCTTATGATTTGTTGAAAAAAGTCATTTTCGCTTAATAAAATGGCTGAGTTTAAGCGATAAATTGTAAATTTATTAACGAGAAAAAATATTCTCTTTTATTAAATTAAGCTTTATATTCAAAATAAAAATGATATAAAATTGCAAATTTTAAGGTGTTTATAAACTAAGGCTTAAAGAAATTTCTTTATAAATAATTTTGAAGATTACTAGTTTATATTTAACTTAAAACCTTAAAAAAAAAAAGTTCTAATAATTATACCTAATAAAGAAATAAAATTAAAAAATAAAATTAAAATTAAAAAGTTATTTTTAATAAAAATTTTAAATCATTTTAATTTAAAAGAAAAAAATAATAATGAAGAATAAATAATTCGAAAATATACGAATAATAAAATTAAACTTGATATAATAAAAATAAATGAAATAATAAAAAGATTATTATTTATAAGATAATTAATAACTAATCATTTAGGAAAAAATCCTAGAAATGGGGGTAAACCTCCTAAAGAAAGAAAATTAATTATAATAGAAATTTTAATTAAAAAATTTATATTAAAAAAAAATAATTGATTAATAAAAAAAATATTAATTATATAAAATAAAAAACATATAATAAAAATAAAAATTGAATAAAAAATGAAATAAATTAATCATAAATTTTCACTAATAATTATAGAAGAAATTATTCATCCTAAATTATTAATTGATGAAAATGCTATTAATTTTCGCAAAGAAGATTGATTAAATCTTCCAATAGCTCCAATTAATACATTAAAAATCATAATAAAATATAAAAAATTATAATTTAAATAATATGACAAAATAATTATGGGGGTAATTTTTTGTCAAGTTATTAAAATAAAACAATTGAATCAGGAAAGACCTTCTATAATATTTGGAAATCAAAAGTGAAAAGGGATAGATCCTATTTTTATTAATATGGAGGAATTAATAATAATAGAAAAAAAATTATGGGGGAAAAAATTTTTTATTAAAAATAAATTTAGTAAAACTGCGAATAAAAAATTAATAGATGCAATTGATTGAGTTAAAAAATATTTTAATGAAGCTTCTGAGTTTAATAAATTTTGGGGGGAAGATATTAAAGGAATAAAGCTTAATAAATTAATTTCTAAACCAATTCAACAACCAATTCAAGAATTAGCAGAAATTGAAATTAATGTTCTAAAAAATAAAATAAATAAAAAAAATATTTTATTAGAATTATGTATTAATAAAATAAAAAATAAGAATTTAAAATTCTTTAATGAAAATTTATTCATATTATAATTAAATTATATTTTAGTGTAAGATGCACAATAATTTTTGAAATTATTAGATATAGTTTAATTCTATAAAATATAATAAAGGTAAAAATTTACATTATTTATTCTATCAGAATAATCCTTTAATCAGGCACTTTATTATAATTTTTAAAAAAAAGGTATTTCCTTTATATTTGAGGTATGAACCCAAAAGCTTCTTTTAGCTTATTTTTAA